AAATTCGATAAATGTTGGTTGATCGTATATTTCATTATAGTTATATAATTCAGAGTATCATTTCCTATTTGATCCCTTTGAATTCCATATTCGAAATTGCGATCGGATCTATTCATTAAAAAGAATCGATTCGATACATTTCTTATGTACCCACAGGTGCTATATTGGATTTGAATCAGATTTCGGATCAATCTATATTGATTGACTGCCTCCTTTATATTGTTGCTAGCAAATAGCACTATTTGGAGTTTTGGATCTTCCAAATCATTCCCGCAGTGGATCCGGACCGATTTTTTTCTGATCCTTCGATAAAAAGATTCATTCTCTTCATAAAAAAGAGGAGGTAGAACCAATAAAGATTTCTTTTTCGATTCATCTCTGGAGTTGAATACCCCATTCCAGAATTTTTTTTGATCCAATCCATAGGAATCAATAGAAAAGGCGAATCCCCTATGATACACCAGATCCGGCTCGGTTATTGATAGAGTGAATAGATCTGCCATTTCTTGAAATCTCTCTTCTGATTCAAAATCGTGGCGTAACGTGTATCCCCCTTTGTTCCGGTCATGGAATAGATGAAATAAACCCAAAAATGGATTTTTGTTCAAGAATGAAATCTTATTGGAACTGTCTATATCCGGTTCATCCTTTGGAACCATATCACATCCCGGATCTGATGAAATAGGATGAATTGAGACAGTATTTTGTAAATATGTAATTATCTTGAATATATCAACCATTTCTTTATTTTCCGATCGCCTGAAAGGGACAAAAGAAACATCTTGTTTTTTCTTCAAAAATTTCTGATCTCTAGTGGACCTCTCAGTAGGATTCGAACCCAGATGAAGTTCTGACCATTTGTCAGAGAAAAAAGAACGAATTGATCTTGTAGGATTCCCAAGAAATTCTTCGGTTTCTTCCGGAAGCAGATGATTATTCAGCTGCTTCTCACGTTCCGTGAATAGCCGAGACATTGAGGAAGATCCAAAAAGGCATTTCGGGAATCGGTTTGATTCTATTTCTGTTCGTTCCGTTTGAAGAAAGGAAGGATCCCAAAGAATCGATCTTTCTTTTAGTTGCTGAATCTCTGTTTGATCGATCAATTTGTGATATTCCGAATCCTCATTTCTAATGGAATCGAAATGATCTCTGGATTGATCAGAAGATCCTTTCAATTGGCTAGAATCCGTTACTTGAACGAAAATGGATCTTGTGGAATCATATTGAATATTTGACGATACATTCCGTACCTTGCTAAAAAACGGATCCTTGTTTACCAACCAGACATTGTCTAACGAAATCCAATTCTTTCTCGATACGTTCCTCAAAAAATCCGATTCGTGCTGATTCTTCCCCCAGCTAACGAAGAGATCTTGGCGGAATTGCCACATATGAAATTGAGCACAATTTTGCAAAGAAATACCCCACTTGTTTCTCGAGAAGAGATGGGAAACATGCTCAATATCATTTGAAACATGCTCAATATCATTTGATTGAATAGTTGCCTCAGCTCCTTGTTGTTTGAAGAAACCCTCCCCTTCAATTGGTCTTTTTTCACGAAAAGCAGACATGAGATAACAAATCAAGTGTTTCCCTAAGATTTCGAATAGCTGTCCCGAATTCAAGTTGATTATGTTTCGCTTCTTTCTCGGAGAAAGACGATCAAACAATTCCCAATTATGGTCCTTACGGATCGGATCATCCGTATAGGATAAAAAAAGAAACTCCATATATTTGCTATCTTTCTCTTTGAATGAGATCTCAATTCCAGCTACGGTTTCATTGGATATCTTACAACTAGAATCCCTCTTTTTTCCGATCCGGTTCCTCCACCACTGCGAACCCCGGTTAGATTCAGACATGATACACTTTTTATTTATTTTAGTTATTGGGAGAACCCAAGTACTCTCTTGCGTATCCATGAAACAACTCTCAGAAATCTTTTTCCCTTTTGGAAGATACAGGAGCGAAACAATCAACCTATTGATATTGGAAGACCAAAAAGATTCTTCCAATGTCTCATTTCTGGGTCCAATGGAATTCATAGGTATAGGAAGAAGCCCCGTCAAATAGAGATTTTTTCTTTCGACCATCTTTCGATTGTTAATACGAGATATAAGGACCGCTACTACAAGCAGTACTACACCTTTGATCGTGAAATATCGATTGCTTGTTGAACCCTGTGAATCGCGTGAAAGTAGGATACTCAAAATTCGGGGGTCAAAGAGTTTCATAAAACGTTCTTGGTGGAAAAAAATGTGAGTGAAAGATCCCACTGAATCGAATTTGGTCCATGAATCTAAGAAATAGTGAGAATTCTTGATCTCTCTCAATATCTCTCTCAATTCGAAGATCCAGGATTGGAATTGATGTTGTTTCATTGATTCCTCTTTCATTGATTCCTCTTTCATTGATTCCTCCTAAAGATTTCATTTCAATTGGAATTTGGTTATTCACGATGTACGATGATCCCTGTTAAGCATCCATGGCTGAATGGTTA